TATGGATCCTTAGGATTGGTGGATCCTTTTCTATCCCGTTGTTTCGGACCATAGATCGAGCCAAGGGTCACAACTTCTTCTACTCATCCTGTATATTGTCCTTTTCATTCCGTGTTGCATTAGAAACTTATTATTATACGAGATTATACGAAAATGAATCCTTCCCAGGAGGGAACAAATATTTATCTTTTCGATGAGAGTTTGTACACAACATGGGAGAAACCTATCTTCTATTTATAATAATTGAAGAAAAGGTTCCATCATATATAGTGAATTGATACTCCCGATTCCCACAAAATCATCTCTTTCGTTCAATAGTTACTCGTTATTAGTTAATAATCCTAGTGATTGGATCTATATGCGTATTCCGATAGGAAATGAAATAGTAAAATGATTTTTCGTCGAATGACTATTCATTTATTGTATTTTCAAATAGGGGGCAGGAAGGATCTATGGGAAAATGGTGGTTCAATTCAATGTTGTCTAACGAGGAGTTAGAACACGGGTGTGGGCTAGGTAAATCAATGGACAGTCTTGGTCGTCCTGTTGGAAATACTAGTGGAAGTGAAGATCCCATTCTAAATGATACGAATAAAAACAATCATAATCATGGTTGGCGCGAAAGTAATAGTTGCAGTAATGTTGATCATTTTTTCGGTGTCAGGGACATTTGGAGTTTCATCTCTGATGACACTTTTTTAGTTAGGGATAGTAATGGTAACAGTTATTCCGTATATTTTGATATTGAAAATCGGGTTTTTGAGATTGACAATGATAGTTCTTTTCTGAGTGAACTAGAAACTGCTTTTTCTAGTTATCTGAATAGCGGGTCTAAGGGTGACAATCGCTACTATGATCATTATATGTATGATACTACGTATAGTTGGAATAATCATATTAATAGTTGCATTGATAGTTATCTTCGTTCTGAAATCAGTATTGATAAATACATTTCGAGTGGTAGCGACAATCCCATTTACAGTTATATTTATAGTTACATTTGTAGTGGTGAAAGTGTAAGTGATAGTGACAGGGGGAGTTCTAGTATAAGAACTGGCGGTAATGGCAGTGATTTCAATATAAGAGGAAGATCTAATGATTTCGATGGAAATAAAAAATACAGACATTTATGGGTTCAATGCGAAAATTGTTATGGATTAAATTATAAGAAATTTTTTAGGTCAAAAATGAATATTTGTGAACAATGTGGATATCATTTGAAAATGGGTAGTTCAGATAGAATCGAACTTTCGGTTGATTCGGGCACTTGGGATCCTATGGACGAAGACATGGTCTCTATTGACCCCATTGAATTTCACTCGGAAGAGGAACCTTATAGAGATCGTATCAATTCGTATCAAAGAAAGACAGGTTTAACTGAGGCTGTTCAAACAGGCATAGGTCAACTAAATGGGATTCCCATAGCCATTGGGGTTATGGATTTTCAGTTCATGGGGGGTAGTATGGGATCCGTAGTAGGCGAGAAAATCACCCGGTTGATCGAATATGCTGCTAATAGATCTCTACCTGTTATTATGGTGTGTGCTTCTGGAGGAGCACGCATGCAAGAAGGAAGTTTGAGTTTGATGCAAATGGCTAAAATATCTTCCGCTTTATATGATTATCAATTCAATAAAAAGTTATTCTATGTATCAATCCTTACATCTCCTACAACCGGCGGAGTAACGGCCAGTTTTGGTATGTTGGGAGATATTATTATTGCTGAACCCAATGCCTACATTGCATTTGCGGGGAAAAGAGTAATTGAACAAACATTGAATAAGACAGTACCTGACGGTTCACAAGCAGCTGAGTATTTATTCCATAAGGGCTTATTTGACCCAATCGTACCACGTAATCCTTTAAAAGGTGTTCTGAGTGAATTATTTCAGCTACACGGTTTCTTTCCCTTGAATCAAAATTCAAGTAGAGCGCTAGGCTCAGTTATTTGTAGCGAACTTTAGTTCATCGGAATCAAAGTCAAAATAAGAAGAGTGGAGTTTTCTTTGGTAACATAAGTTCTATAGGAAGTTTCGGATAATTACTTTTTTTGATGCAGATTTTTTATCCTACCCCTATTCATGATTAGTAATCAGGAACCCCCTATCAGGAGGAAAAGAGTGAATTCTTCCTTCCGCGGAATGGAATTGGGAAAAAAAATCAAAAGAATTTCATGTTCCCTTCTTTCATATTAATATATATCGTATTAATATATATAGAATAATTCAAATCTATAAGGGAAGTGTTGCATATTTTTATATCTCCCGAGGACCTACACTTTTGACTATGAATTCCTGTTGGATCGGATTCTAACAAATCCTTAGGAAACTCGTAAGAAACTCTTTATTAGAAGATAAGGGCGGTAGAACAAGAATAATAAAGCGGATTATCATCCAGCTATTTCTTGTAGAAAGGTGAATAGATACACTTATTTAGCTCTACATTCCTTGCACTTATTATATACTTAATAATACTTATAATAGATATACTTATCATAAGATAAGATATCTTTATAACAGGTACAAATATTAAATCGAGGCACCCATTCTATGACAGATTTCAATTTACCCTCTATTTTTGTGCCTTTAGTGGGCTTAGTGTTTCCAGCAATTGCAATGGCTTCTTTATCTCTTCATGTTCAAAAAAACAAGATTGTTTAGACCTGATAGGACAAAATTTCATCAATTTATTTCAACACTTGGACTTGGATCATAATAGGGATATCCATTTAGTGGAATATGATACGACATGTGGCTCCCTCCGGGCACAAATAAAAAAGTGATTATACATGTGCGGATACATTATATATGGATAAATGCATGTATATGGGGGGATAGCTGTTTTAAAATGGATCAGAGCGGATATCTGAAATAGAAAGTTAACGTATCTATATTATGTAGATATACATAGTGGTGGTATTATACGAAGGGGATGTTATTATTTTATATCTAACCAATTCGATGAATTACTCCTAATAGTTCGCGTCATAATAGTGCTAGTTGATGAGAGTTACTTCGGGAGCAAAATCAAAAAAGTAAAATCAAATTCATTTGGCTTATTCTCTTCTCTCAATTCCAATAGGATGCAACTGGATCTAGTATGAACTATCGATCAGAACGTATATGGATAGAACTTATAACGGGGTCTCGAAAAACAAGTAATTTCTGCTGGGCCTGTATCCTTTTTTTAGGTTCACTAGGATTCTTATTGGTTGGAACTTCCAGTTATCTTGGTAGGAATCTGATATCTTTATTCCCGTCTCAGCAAATCATTTTTTTTCCCCAAGGAATCGTGATGTCTTTCTATGGGATCGCAGGTCTGTTCATTAGTTCCTATTTGTGGTGCACAATTTCGTGGAATGTAGGTAGCGGTTATGATCGATTCGATAGAAAAGAAGGAATAGTGTGTATTTTTCGTTGGGGATTTCCTGGAATAAATCGTCGCATCTTCCTTCGATTCCTTATGAGAGAGATTCAATCGATCAGAATGGAAGTTAAAGAGGGTCTTTATCCTCGACGTGTCCTTTATATGGAAATCAGAGGCCAGGGCGCCATTCCCTTGACCCGTACTGACGAAAATTTTACTCCACGAGAAATTGAACAAAAAGCTGCTGAATTGGCCTATTTCTTGCGCGTGCCAATTGAAGTATTTTGAAATGAAGGGAATGAATGCTTTCTCAGCATGAGGGAAGGGACCCAGGAACCCCCTTTTAAATAGAACTGAAGCTTCTTCGGAACGTTCATTCGAGCAAAACATGTTAGATTCTATTTCCCCCGTTCCGTTGGTAATCCTTCTGTGGCCCATAGAATAAAGCAGGCGGACGTATACGGAACAACCATAATAAGAAGCAATTTTGATCGACCAAAACTCCTTTTTCTGCATATAGAACTCAATTCTACTAGTAACAAGTCTAATAAGTATGTATTCACCACACATATCAGAGCATTTCGGAATACATAATTTATCTTTTTAGGGCCAATACTTTGGATTAATACATTAGATACAGATGTATCATATCTCGTTAATTATCTTTCTTTTGTCAATCGATGTTTCTTTTTTGATCCTTTCTTTAACTCCTGGATAACCAAACGTTTAGATCTCTCATAACTATCCAATTTCTCTCTCGTTTTGTCACCTATTTCGGATTTCATCATTAATATTTTTCAGAAATATCCCCTCAATTATTTTTTTCGAAATTTTCACTGGCTACCCACGACCCAGGAATAATTGAGGGGAGTTCTTTCGTCTCGAAATCAAAAGAATATTCATTATTTCAAGCGGTTCTTTTGGGCATTCATCGAAAGAACAAATAGAGATAGAATTGGTTCGAATTTGACCGACTGAGATATCTGGGAAAAGTATTTGATTATTTCTTCATTCGAAACGGGCCCTTATTCTATTTCTATTTCTATATTCTTTCTAGATCCAAGGACTAAACAATTCAAAAAAAAAAAAAAGGAATAGATCCATAGGTTCCATACCTTGTTATAGAACTCATGCTTCATAGAAATATCGGATCAGATAGAGTCGGCGAATGAGGCGGGTTCATTAACAATTCACAGATGAAAAGTGTCAAAAAAGAAAGCATTGACTCCCCTCCCGTATCTTGCATCTATAGTCTTTTTGCCCTGGTGGATCTCTCTCTCATTTAATAAAAGTCTGGAACCTTGGGTTACTAATTGGTGGAATACCGGACAATCCGAAACTTTTTTGAATGATATTCAAGAAAAGAACGTTCTAGAAAGATTCATAGAATTAGAACAACTATTCCTGTTGGATGAAATGATAAAAGAGTACCCGGAGACACAGATACAAAAGCTTCGTATAGGAATCCACAAAGAGACGATGCAATTGGTCAAAATGCACAACGAAGATCATATCCATATCATTTTGGATTTCTCGACAAATATAATCTGTTTTGCTATTCTAAGTGGTTATTCTATTCTGGGTAATGAAGAACTTGTCATTCTGAATTCTTGGGTTCAGGAATTCCTCTATAACTTAAGCGACACAATAAAGGCTTTTTCTATTCTTTTATTAACTGATTTATGTATCGGATTCCACTCACCCCGGGGGTGGGAACTAATGATTGGTTCGGTCTACAAAGATTTTGGATTTGCTCATAACGATCAAATTATATCTGGTCTTGTTTCCACTTTTCCAGTCATTCTAGATACAATTTTGAAATATTGGATCTTCCATTATTTAAATCGTGTATCTCCTTCACTTGTAGTGATTTATCATTCAATGAATGAATGAAGAACTCATTTGATCTGCTGATATCAATCAAATCGTGATGCTACTTCGTACATAAACAAACCGTTTTGAAGCTTACTCACTCTTTATACTTCTACCCGCCCAGGGGATTCCTACTATACTTCAGTACAATTATTCCAGTACAATGGCAGAATCATGGATAGGGAACTATGCTAGCTACCTACCTAATTTATTGTAGAAATTTCCGGGATCAATTATTGGACCATGCAAAATAGAAATACCTTTTCCTGGGTAAAGAAAGAGATGACTCGATTCATTTCCGTATTGATCATGATATATGTAATAACTCGGACATCTATTTCAAATGCATATCCTATTTTTGCGCAGCAGGGTTATGAAAATCCACGAGAAGCAACCGGGCGTATTGTATGTGCCAATTGCCATTTAGCTAATAAGCCCGTGGATATTGAGGTTCCACAAGCTGTGCTTCCTGATACTGTATTTGAAGCAGTTGTTAGAATCCCTTATGATATGCAACTGAAACAAGTTCTTGCTAATGGTAAAAAGGGGGCTTTGAATGTGGGGGCTGTCCTTATTTTACCCGAGGGATTCGAATTAGCTCCCCCCGATCGTATTTCTCCCGAGCTGAAAGAAAAGATGGGCAATCTGTCTTTTCAGAGCTATCGCCCCACTAAAAGAAATATTCTTGTAGTGGGTCCTGTTCCTGGTCAGAAATATAGTGAAATCGTCTTTCCCATTCTTTCTCCGGACCCTTCTACTAAGAAAGACGTTCACTTCTTAAAATATCCCATATACGTAGGCGGGAACAGGGGAAGGGGTCAGATTTATCCCGACGGGAGCAAGAGTAACAATACAGTCTATAATGCTACAGCAGCAGGTATAGTAAGCAGAATAGTACGTAAAGAAAAAGGGGGATATGAAATAAGCATAGCCGATGCATCGGATGGACACCAAGTGGTTGATATTATACCTCCAGGACCAGAACTTCTTGTTTCAGAGGGTGAATCCATCAAGCTTGATCAGCCATTAACGAGTAATCCCAATGTGGGTGGATTTGGTCAGGGAGATGCAGAAATAGTACTTCAAGATCCATTACGTGTCCAAGGTTTGTTGTTCTTCTTGGCATCTGTTATCCTAGCACAAATCTTTTTGGTTCTCAAAAAGAAACAGTTTGAGAAGGTTCAATTGTCCGAAATGAATTTCTAGATCCACGGATTCATCAAGTTGGTAAAAAGGGCCGAATTATTGTTGATCAATGCAATTATGTATGATCCAAAAAAATATGGAAAGCCCCTTGTCTTGCTTTGTTTATACTGCTTTTCTGCGAGATGCCGGGAATTGCTTGTATCCCATTCCTAGTAATAGTATGTATATTGCGAAGAAGACTACTTGACCCCCCCTTTTTTTTTTTTTTTTTTCAATCCAAATTGGAGCGGTGTGACGCTTCTTATTGCCAGATTGTAAATGCCATGGAATGCATCAATAGTTTTTTCTATCTAATAGAATCGAATTCTAATAGACAATAGGCGGCATAACATTAAGTAGGAAGAGAATACGCGGCAAGGGATAAATGAAAGAATGATTCTGGGAGGGATTACTTGTCTTCCTAATTTTCGACACAAGAAAATTCCTTTTCTTGTGTCGAAATAATAATGATTCTTGATCTTGTTCGTCAAAGATTACTGTTTTCTTTTCCAGGTCTATCGGAACCTCTTTCTTTAGATTCATAAGAAGTGGCGGACAAACAAAAAAGGGGGATGGCTTAGTAAACAAATAGAACTTCTTCAACGAACTTATAAAATTTCAAGTAAAAAAAAAATAAAATTTTAAGATGAGATAATAAATAAGGATTTGGATATGTGCAAAAATCCAAGATTTTCCCCTTTCAACCGGAACATTAAGAGTCTTTTTTTACTTGATGAAATTTTATTTTTATAGAATAAAGTAGAGTAAGGTTCAATTAAATTAGTATAGAAATGGTTTGCAGGATGTCTCATCTGTAGAAATCCTGTGTCATCCAAAAAATCAATTGATTCCTTCTTTACTTCTTGTTTCGGAAGGGGCCCTCATACTATGGCGGAGCAGATACTATGAATCAATCAAGGGATTCCATTTTTCAAAAACATCATCAGAAACAAAGCATCCTTTTATCATTTCTATGAATCTAATATTATGATTATGTTGACTGGATGAATTTCCAACTTTTTTTATGTTATGGAATAGATCAAACAAAGCCTTACCCGAAGAGTAAGAACTCAATAG